GAATTTTCAACTATATCCTTTATGGAAATGGAAAACCTACTCGAGGAATTTATGACACAAGTATTCAATTGGTTCGAACTTGTTTAGTCTTGAATTGGGACCAAGACAACAAAAATTCTTCCCGCGAGGAGGTCCGTGCTTTCTTTGTTGAAGTAAGTACAAAGAGTTTGATTCGAGATTTCATAAGAATTGGCTTAGTGAAATCTCATATTTCGTATATAAGAAAAAGGAATAATCCGCCAGATTCGGGATTGATCTCTGCGGATAGCATGAATCCGTTTTATTCGACTTCTCCCAAGGCTGGCATTCTTCAACAATCGCTTAGACAAAATCACGGAACTATTCGTATGTTCTTAAATAGAAAAAAGGAATCCCAATCTTTGTTAATTTTATCATCATCTAATTGTTTTAGAATCGGTCCATTCAATCATGTACAATATCACAATGTGATAAACCAATCAAAAAAAAAAAATCCTCTAATTACAATTAAAAAATTGTCGTGCCCCTTAGGAACAGTCATTCCAATTTCGAATTTTTATTCATTTGTTCCTTTACTAACTTATAATCAGATCTCTGTAATTAAATATTTGCAAATTGATAACTTAAAATATATTTTTCAAGTAATTAACTCTTATTTAATCGATGAAAATGGAATAATTTTTAATCTCGATCCATACAGTAACGTTGTTTTGAATCCATTAAAATTGAATTGGTATTTTCTTCATCAAAATTATCATCATAATTATTGTGAGGAACCGTCCACAATAATTAGTATTGGACAATTTTTTTGTGAAAATGTATGTATAGCCAAAAAAGAACCACACCTAAAATCGGGTCAAGTTTTAATTGTTCAAAGGGATTCTGTAGTAATAAGATCCGCTAAGCCCTACTTGGCTACTCCGGGAGCAAAAGTTCATGGGCATTACAGAAAAATTCTTTACGAAGGGGATACATTAGTTACATTTATATATGAAAAATCGAGATCCGGTGATATAACACAAGGTCTTCCAAAAGTAGAACAGGTGTTAGAAGTCCGCTCGATTGATTCAATATCGCTGAACTTAGAAAAGCGGATTAAGGGTTGGAACAAGTGTATAACAAGAATTCTTGGAATTCCTTGGGGATTCTTGCTTGGTGCTGAGCTAACTATAGTGCAAAGTCGTATTTCTTTGGTTAATAAGATTCAAAAGGTTTATCGATCCCAGGGGGTGCATATTCATAATAGGCATATCGAAATTATTGTACGTCAAATAACATCAAAAGTTTTGGTTTCAGAAGAAGGAATGTCTAATGTTTTTTTACCTGGAGAACTGATTGGATTGTTACGAGCAGAACGTACGGGGCGTGTTTTAGAAGAAGCAATCTGTTATCGAGCCATTTTATTAGGAATAACGCGAGCATCTTTGAATACTCAAAGTTTTATATCCGAAGCAAGTTTTCAAGAAACTGCTCGAGTTTTAGCAAAAGCTGCTCTTCGGGGTCGTATCGATTGGTTGAAAGGCCTTAAAGAAAATGTTGTTCTAGGGGGGGTGATCCCCGCTGGGACCGGATTCAACAAAGGATTGGTTCATTGTTCACGGCAACATACCAACAGTCTTTTGGAAAAAAAAAAAAAATATCTTTTTTTCGAGGGAGAGATGAGCGATATTTTATTCTACCACAGGGAATTTTGTGACTCTTCTCTTTAAAAACCCTACTTTTCTAGGATTTAATGATTCCTAATAGCGGATTCCTATTTTGAATTTCATTTTTTGTTGTTTGCTGTAGTCATTTGCTTTGGTAATTTGTTAACAAAGATAATAATGAATACAAAATAATGTCTTGTCTCATGCATAAATGGCCATCCCCGGTACAAGAAAAGGTTCCATCGGAACAAATTTTTATTTTAGTTTGGGGTACCCCCCTTTTAAGTGTGAAAAGAAATGACAAAAAGATATTGGAACATCTATTTGGAAGAGATGATGAGAGCAGGAGTTCATTTTGGACATGGTACTAGGAAATGGAATCCTAGAATGGCACCTTATATTTCTGCAAAGCGTGAAGGTATTCATATTATAAATCTGACTAGAACTGCTCGTTTTTTATCAGAAGCTTGTTATTTAGTTTTTGATGCAGCAAGTAGGGGAAAACAATTCTTAATTGTTGGGACAAAAAATAAAGCATCTGATTTAGTGTCGCGGGCTGCAATAAGGGCTCGGTGTCATTATGTTAATAAAAAATGGCTCGGCGGCATGTTAACAAATTGGTCCACTACAGAAAAAAGACTTCATAAGTTTAGGGACTTGAGAACTGAACAAAAAACAGAGGGATTCAATCGTCTTCCGAAAAGGGATGCAGCTGTGTTGAAGAGACAATTATCTCGCTTGGAAACATACCTAGGCGGGATTAAATATATGACGGGATTGCCTGATATTGTAATCATCATCGATCAGCAAGAAGAATATACGGCTCTTAGAGAATGTATCACTTTGGGAATTCCAACCATTTCTTTAATCGATACAAATTGTAATCCCGATCTCGCGGATATTTCTATTCCAGCAAATGATGACGCTATAGCTTCAATTCGATTCATTCTTAACAAATTAGTATTCGCAATTTGTGAGGGTCGTTCTAGCTATATACAAAATTCTTGATTAATAATAAGATAAATAAATAAAATTTTTTTTTTGAGTGAGGGGCTCCCTGTATTTCGATTTATAAAATCGGTTACTACTTCCGAATCATACAAAAGAAAAAGATATAAAAAACTGGGTATATTGTGTGATTTGTTTAGTTGGTATCCAAAACTCAAATATAAAATTAAAGTAAATAAAGTAAAAAAGGGGGGATCTTGAATCAAAATAATTTTAAGTTCTTATTTATGTCAGAGGGCAATATGAATGTTTTATCATGTTCCATCAACACACTAATAAAAGAAGGGTTATATGAGATATCTGGTGTCGAAGTAGGCCAACATTTCTATTGGCAAATAGGGGGTTTCCAAGTTCATGCCCAAGTTCTTATTACTTCTTGGGTTGTAATTGCTATCTTATTAGGTTCCGCAGTTATAGCGGTTCGCAATCCCCAAACCATTCCAACTGGCGGCCAAAATTTTTTTGAATTTGTCCTTGAATTCATTCGAGACGTGAGTCAAACCCAGATTGGAGAAGAATATGGCCCATGGGTTCCCTTTATTGGAACCCTGTTTTTATTTATTTTTGTTTCTAACTGGTCAGGAGCCCTTTTACCTTGGAAAATTATCCAGTTACCTCAAGGGGAGTTAGCAGCACCAACGAATGATATAAATACGACGGTTGCTTTAGCTTTACTCACATCAGTAGCCTATTTTTATGCGGGTCTTAGCAAAAAAGGATTAGGGTATTTCAGTAAATACATTCAACCAACTCCAATTCTTTTACCCATTAACATCTTAGAAGATTTTACAAAACCCCTATCACTTAGTTTTCGACTTTTCGGAAATATATTAGCCGATGAATTAGTAGTTGTTGTTCTTGTTTCTTTAGTACCTTTAGTGGTTCCTATACCTGTCATGTTCCTTGGATTATTTACAAGCGGGATTCAAGCTCTCATTTTTGCCACTTTAGCTGCGGCTTATATAGGTGAATCTATGGAAGGTCATCATTAACTATTTTTTTATATTCGTTTTTAGGTTAGCCCAATTATCGAATAGTTGGTTTACGTTATGTAAGAAACACTTATATATGTGATATTTGATATTGACTAGGTATATATGAGTTAAAGATCCATATAATACGCCCCACTACTTTTGTGAATTTCGATTTAGATAGGGATTCGATTATAAGTTCTTCTTTTTTATCTGTGAATTGGCTGAAAAAAAAAATATAAAAAAATAACCAAGAATTCAAAGAATGGTTAACAAAAAATAAATGGCATAAAAAGTTGTATATATATTATGAATTTTTAAAAATCCCGTAGATAGGAACTAATATCAAAGTAATTTTTTGATTCAATAATATTATTATATTGTTTCAATTAAAGTTTTTGGTTTTTTTTTGCTGGATGAATCCTAGCGATGACTTAATTATAATTAAGTCCTAAGTCGTTGGATGATTGTATCATTAACTATTTCTTTATTTTGGTGTGAGGAACTTATCATGAATCCACTGATTTCTGCTGCTTCGGTTATTGCTGCTGGGTTGGCTGTTGGGCTTGCTTCTATTGGACCTGGAGTTGGTCAAGGTACAGCTGCGGGTCAAGCTGTCGAAGGTATCGCGAGACAACCTGAGGCAGAAGGAAAAATCCGCGGTACTTTATTGCTTAGTTTGGCTTTTATGGAAGCTTTAACAATTTATGGCCTGGTTGTAGCATTAGCGCTTTTATTTGCGAATCCTTTTGTTTAATCCTATAAATCAGAATTTTTGTTTTTTCGTCGTTTTTTTTTTTAATTCTATCAATATTTAACTCCTACAATTATTCATTGAGACAACAATCCTTGGGAAGGACTAATTTGAGGATGGGGAATTAGTACATCGATTCGCTTTCTTCCTTCCCTTTATTCTTTTAGTTTAATGTAAACTTTTTTTAAGGAGTGTTGCGAAAAAAGGAGGTTTTTTTTAATTGACATAAAACTTGGTCTCAAATTCTAGCTTAATTATAATAAGTCTCATTATTATTATTGAAAATTAAAAATTTTGGAAAATACATTTGTAAATAGAATAGGTTTTTCTTCTGTTTACAAAATATCCAAATAGGTAAATTAAATTATAAAATTAAATTTTCTTTTTATTGAAAAAAAAAAAAAGAAAAAAAAAAAAGACAGAGTTCTTTTTTTATAGTTTAGCTAGAAGAGGAGATTATATGAAAAATTTAACCGATTCTTTCGTTTACTTGGGTCACTGGCCATCCGCCGGGAGTTTTGGGTTTAATACCGATATTTTAGCAACAAATCCAATAAATCTAAGTGTAGTCTTCGGTGTATTGATCTTTTTTGGAAAGGGAGTGTGTGTGAGTTGTTCATTTCAAGAATAGGCTGGATTTAC